TCATTCGGCTCCTTTATGGAATATCTATGTATTCCCATCATAGAAAAAATGAGATCCATAACATCTATGTCAGCTTTTTTTACGAATGCATCTAAAGTTACTTGCTTTTTAGATGATCCCTATAGAAGAGGGAGATTCTATCAAATCTTTCTAGTCTCTAGTCTAGTTACTTCGTTCCCTATTTCTTTTCTATTCGGGGGATCCTAAGGAAAATAATTTTGTTTCTACCGAGCTGAAATAAGAAGCCGAGGGTTCTAGTAAACCAAAACCATCATTTTCTAGCTATTTGGCTTCAATCTTGCCCTTTTTCAGCGCAAAAATTGAAGATTTAGTTACGATTGAAAGTTTTGTACTATATATCCATAGATCCTTTATTCATACTCATTGAATTGGAAGAATTTAACCAATCAAAAAAATTATGCTTCTCGACTCCATAATCCAATTTCTTTATTAAAATTCTGATTGACTTTTGGATAGAAATCGTGAGAATGTATATTCTTTCCTCAAATGTCCTATTGAGGGGTAAAGGATTAAATCTTTTTAAGAAATAAAGTTTTTTATCGGAATGGAATATGAAATATGAAAAAAATGGAAAGACCCCTTAACTATGGAAGTTTTTAATAGAACGAATCACACTTTTACCACTAAACTATACCCGCTACATATTAATTATGTATTTAATATATATTTCATATTAATATGAAATTTGAATCAAATACTGAACTTCAACTTTCGTTTAGAATGAAATTTGTTTTTCATTGATGAATTTCCGAATCTTATACTTAAGAATAAGAAAATAAAGACAAAAAATAGTAGTTTACTATATAATAGAATACTATTACTAGAACACTTTTACTATAAATTTTAATAGAAAGACTAAATATTCTAATTTATTCTCTAATTTACTATAATTACTATAGAATATAGAATATTCTAGATTAATCTAGAATTTTTGAAAGAATTTCTAAGAGGATTTATCCATTAGAATCTTATATAATTTCTAATGATTAGGAATGGCAATGAAAATTAGTCTTCTTGTTTCAATAACAATTTTTATTCGTCGGAACAAAAGAAGTACTGGCCCGGCCAGTACTTATACTTAATCAGGTCGGCTTTTGTACAAAATCAAACAAGTAAAGTATTCTTTCTATTGGAGAAATCTGTTTCGGATCATTGAAGTGAAGGAAAATAAAGATTGTTCTCAATCTTGACTTCACGTGTGAAATCACATGATAAATTTCCCATTTTGAATGGGGAGAGATGGCTGAGTGGACTAAAGCGTCGGATTGCTAATCCGTTGTACGAATTATTCGTACCGAGGGTTCAAATCCCTCTCTCTCCGATCCCCCTGATCACTTGATATTTTCGAATTGGAATAATTTTTAATTTTCGATTAGTTTCTTTTATAAATCTTTTATCTTTATTTAGCATCTATTCCATTTATTTATACATTTACCTATGAAAAAATCAAGGAAAAAGTAAAAACGAATCTCATCTCTTTTTTTATTCTTCACGCCCAGGATTACGCCCCGGATCATTAGATAAGAATCCGAAGATGAAGAGAGAAACAAAGAATATTACTACTGTATAAACAAATAGTTTAAGAGTAAGCATTAAAAATCTCCAAGATAAGATCATTTTTTGTTTAAGGAAATAGATCACCTATTTTACGACACACGCTATACACTATTTTGACATGACGCTCCAAATTTATTTCTATTTTTAATGTAATATTCTAATGTAATATTATGAATAATATTCGTTTTTTTTTGTTACCAAAAATTTCTTGCCATATCCATATCTATAATTAGGTATTGTATGGGATCTTCTAAAGGAAAAGTCAGAACAAAAAGAATCAGCTGATTAGCTGATTAAAGATCAAGATCATCGCCCCTTACCTTATTCAAATTCAATAATAAATACCAGAATTTCGCTTTTTGAATCGAGGGTTCCTAATGTCCAGACTTATCTGAATATTATTTATGATCTTATTGATTTTCAGAATCAAAATTTTATCTGTTTTTTATCGAATAAATTTTGAATTGAATAGAGATTTCATTCTTATCGAAAACTTACAGCAGCTTGCCAAACAAAGGCTAAGAGAAGAAAAAGTACAGGGATAACCGGCATAACGTCTACAATTGGATTGAAAAAGGCATAAGCTTCGGGCAATTTGGCGAAGAAGAAACTACTCGAATAAAGGGTAGAATTAAGACAGAGACAGATTAAACTAAAGATATTAAACATAACAAATATTCTTTTCTTGTTCTTCAAAATTCAAATGAAATTGAAATGATAATAAATTATCAGATTGGATTGAGTTGTTTTTCTGAGGGAAAATTTAAAAGAAAAAGGCAGATAAAAGAAATAAATTCTTCTTTTTCTTTGACTTCTCCCCAATAAAATAAGAATACAAAGAATTCTATTTTCATTATTTTCATACAATATCTTAATTGAATTCTAAGTAATGATCAATTAATCTTTTTGATTCTATATCCATTGTGTTGAATCCTAGCGACAACATGTCCTATATTTCTTTTGGTTGGTTATTGACGAATAACCAATATTTATCTTAGTCTTTTTTTAGACCAACTAAAAATGGGGCGTGGCCAAGCGGTAAGGCAACGGGTTTTGGTCCCGTTATTCGGAGGTTCGAATCCTTCCGTCCCAGATCGTTTGCATCCAAAACGAAAGATTCTTCTCTATTGAAAATCTAATTCAACAATTTTCTGTTTAATTTTGGATATAATGTTATCCAATCTGAATTCTAAGAATCATATCTTTTTTTTTTTACTTTATTTATTAAATTACTCAAGTATTTTATTCTTCAATATTTGTGATTCCTTTTGTTAACGATTATTTGTTTTATAAGATGGAGATGGATGCGAAAAGATCATAATTTTCATAATTTGAGGATTCTTTTTTTCTCTTTGATCTTACCTTACACGAGACTTTTTCTACTCCATAATTATGTTTTAAATTCAATGAAAATAAGAAATGAAAATCAGATTCAATTGGAGATGGTAAAAAAGAAGTAAAACATAATATTAGAATCAGAAAATCATATTTCATAAATAAAAAATGAAAAAATATACATAATTATGACATAAGAATATATTGTATATTTTTCTTATTAAGAATATCTTATTATTTCATTATTTCAGATTATCTTATTATTCTATAATTGAATATTTCAATGAAATATTTAGTTTAGTATATTAATATTATTTAGTATTTAGTTAATTTAGTTAAAGTGGCTAAAAACTTTTAGCCATTCATGGGGATTTATTTTTCATGTGATATTATTCATATGAGAAAATATGGGGTAATTTTAAGTGAAATCTTTTCCGGATAAACACTTATATATAAATGTATATAAGTGTAGATTATTATGTATCGGCTCAGCCAATGACTATTCATGATTCCATATTGAATCAATTGCATACGGTTCAAAATTAAAATGAGAGGGATGTTATGGTAAAACTTCGTTTGAAACGATGTGGTAGAAAGCAACGTGCGACTTGAAGGACATGATTGGATGTGGATTATGACATCCACCATTTTCTATACGAATGAAGATGCTCTTGTCTCGACATAGTTTGTTCTGCTAGGAACCTGATTGAATTTGTCTTGGGTTGCTAAATAAAGATACTAATGGTATAGAAAGGTATAGCATATGATGGAGCTCGAGCAAAAATGATTCAGTCATTTATCGGGGGAATAATCTAGGGTTAGTGACAATCAATAAGTTAGACCAACTTTGTAAATATATCATCTATATAGAAATATAGATAAAAGGATAGGTTCAAATTTGAACAAGTTTGAAATGAAAAAAAGTAAAATTTATCGAAATTTTCAAACTGTTTAGATCAAGAGTGTATTACAAAGGAATCAATCGTTCGTATAATTTTTACAGAAAGAACAAAAGGTATGTTGCTGCCTTTTTGAAAAGGAGTAAGGATCACCGAAGTAATGTCTAAACCCAATGATTTCACAAAGCGCAAAGCAAAGACAATAAATTCCGGAACAAGGAAACACTATTTTAACTTGTCTCAACAATTGGATCAGAATGAGTAAAAAAAAAAAATAGATCCGAAAGGAGAAAAAAATAGGGTAGAGACAGCTCAAGAAATTCGAAGGATTTCCTTTTCAAAACTATTCAACTTGAGTTAGGAGTACAAATGAAATTTCTTTTTCTGTAAAGAAGGAAAAAAAGGCTAAAATTACAGTCTAATTCTTTATGGATCCATTTCTATAAATTAGAAAAATTAGAATCATTTTTTCTTGAGCCGTATGAGGAGAAAACTTCCTATACGTTTCTAGGGGGGCATCTTTTATCTACATCTATCCCAATGAGCCATCTATCGAATCGTTGCAATTGATGTTCGATCCCGAAGAGAAGGAAGAGATCTTAAAAAAGTGGGTTTTTATGATCCGATAAAGAATCAAACTTATTCAAATGTTCCTGCTATTTTATATTTCCTTGAAAAAGGTGTTCAACCCACAAGAACTGTTTATGATATTTTAAGGAAGGCAGAATTCTTTAAAGAATTTCAAATTTCTTTTGATAAAAAAAGAAAGGAAAAACAAGAATCATGAATAAAGAATTACACAAAGATAGGTACTAATTACTCTATCTTTGTGTAATTCTTTATTCAAAGTTTCCTCTTTTCTTTTTCTATTCATACTTCTTTATATATATTTTTTTTTTATTTTTTTCTTGCTTATTTTTGTGGACCCCCCTCGACAAGGGGGGTAACCTTTCTTCTTATATTTGTATTGTACCTTTCTTTTTTTTTTAATTTATTAAAGAAAGCCGCATTTTTTCTATCTCTACCTTTTCCTTATTACTTCTTTTTTTTATGCTCAAAGTTTTATTCTTTCAAACACAATACAAATTTATATATAATTTCTTTAAATTTGTTTTCTAAAAAGTCCATTCATATTGACAATGGTGTATCAAACAAATATAATTTGATCGTATATAAATAGATCTTTTTATCACCATTTCATTCCCTATTGGCTCTTTCCTTCACTTTAGTAAAATGGATAAGTTTGCGAGATTTTTTTTTTATTTCGATCATATCTACACTTCATATTTATCCGGGTTGCTAACTCAACGGTAGAGTACTCGGCTTTTAATTGCGACTATGATCTTTGATCTTTTACACATTTGGATGAAGGAATTCGTCTAGACTATTGGTAGAGTTTATAAGACCGCGACTGATCCTGAAAGGTAATGAATGGAAAAAAGAGCATGTCGTAAAAAAAATAAACAATAATAAAATCATAGAAAAAGAAGATTTCTAGTACTCATAATATAAATAGAACAAGAATTTTTCTTTTTATAAAATCTTTAAAGTTCAGTAAAGTATTTTTGGTCTAGTGAATAAATGGATAGAGTCTTATGGCTCCAATTCGAATAAGACAAAAAAGCAACGAGCTTCATTTCTTAATTTGAATGATTACCCGATCAAATTACTAATTATACGTTAAAAATAGATTAGTGCCTGATGTGGGAAAAGGTTCTCTTGTGAATTTTGAGTGGACCATTGATTCTTTTTTTTTTTTTATTAATCCTAATTATTCTTTATTGTGGATTGGAGACGGATGTGTCTAAGAAATAGTATAGTGATAAAAAAATAATCTTTTTCCAAAGTCAAAAGAGTGATTGGGTTGCAAAAATAAAAGATCTTTACCCTTTTTCTTATTGTTAGTCTAGTTATATTTAACAAGGAAAAGAAACCAAAATTGGATAGAAAGGGAAAGCAAAAAGATCTGTAGATTGGGCTCTCTGTCTCCGGGGTATATATTCTTTATTTGTTCTTACTTTTAGATAATCTTTTACTTCTTATTTTTTATTTTATTCTATTATTATAGTTGATTTAGTTTATTCTAAAATTCTAAATAGTATTTTAGTATAAGAGAAAAACAACATATGCATACGCCGTTATGACCATATTGCACTATGTATCATTTCATAACACAAGAAGTGCCTCCCTTTTTTGGTTACAGTAGAAATGTATTTAAATGGCAGAATGACAAGGATATTTAGATTTAAAAAAGATAGATTTCGGCAACAAAACTTCCTCTATCCGCTATTCCTTCAGGAGTATATTTACTCACTTGTTCATTATCATAGCTTCAATAGTTTGATTTTTTACGAACCTGTGGAAATTATCGGTTATGACAATAAATATAGTTTATTACTTGTGAAACGTTTAATTACTCGAATGTACCAACAGGAATCTTTGATTTCTTCGGTGAATGATTCTAACCAAAATGGATTTTGGGGTCACAAGAATTCTTTTTCTTCTCATTTTTATTCTCAAATGATATCAGAAGTTTTTGGAGTCATTCTGGAAATTCCATTCTCATCACGATTAGTATCTTCCCTTGAAGAAAAACAAATACCAAAATCTCAGAATTTACGATCTATTCATTCAATATTTCCCTTTTTAGAGGATAAATTATCACATTTAAATTATGTGTCAGATTTACTAATACCCTATCCTATCCATTTGGAAATCTTGGTTCAAATCCTTCAATGCTGGATCAAAGATGTTCCTTCTTTGCATTTCTTGCGATTGTTTTTCCACGAATATCATAATTTGAATAGTATGATTACTTCAAATAAATCTATTTACGTCTTTTCAAAAAGAAAGAAAAGATTCTTTTGGTTCCTACATAATTCTTATGTATATGAATTTGAATATCTATTCCTATTTCTTCGTAAAAAGTCTTCTTATTTACGATCAATATCTTCTGGAGTCTTTATTGAGCGAACACTTTTCTTTGGAAAAATAGAATATCTTATGGTCGTGTGTTGTAATTCTTTTCAGAGGATCCTATGGTTCCTCAAAGATACTTTCATACATTATGTTCGATATAAAGGAAAAGCGATTCTGGCTTCAAAAGGAACTCTTTTTCTGATGAAGAAATGGAAATTGCATCTTGTGAATTTTTGGCAATCTTATTTTCACTTTTGGTTTCAACCTTATAGGATCCATATAAAGCAATTACCCAACTATTCCTTCTCTTTTCTGGGGTATTTTTCAAGTGTACTAAAAAATCCTTTGGTAGTAAGAAATCAAATGCTAGAGAATTCATTTATAATAAATACTCTGACTAAGAAATTAGATACCATAGCCCCAGTTATTTCTCTTATTGGATCATTGTCGAAAGCTCAATTTTGTACTGTATTGGGTAATCCTATAAGTAAACCGATCTGGACCGATTTATCGGATTCTGATATTATTGATCGATTTTGTCGGATATGTAGAAATCTTTGTCATTATCACAGTGGATCCTCAAAGAAGCAGGTTTTGTATCGTATAAAGTATATACTTCGACTTTCGTGTGCTAGAACTTTGGCTCGTAAACATAAAAGTACAGTACGCACTTTTATGCGAAAATTAGGTTCGGTATTCTTAGAAGAATTTTTTTTGGAAGAAGAACAATCTCTTTCTTTAATCTTCCTCCAAAAAATCCCTTTTATTT